ATCCATTAAAAAAGATCGCCCAATTCCAATTAAGAACTCATTGGGTCCTTTAGGAACAGTCCTTCAATTTGCGAATTATTTTTTTTTTTACCATTTAATAACTCATAATCAGATATTGGTAAATATTTATTTACAATTTTACAATTTAAAACAAACCTTTCAATCACAAGTCCTTAAATGTCAATATTATTTACAATATTATTTAATAGATGAAAAGGGAAGAATTTATAACCCCGATTTTTGTAGTACCATCATTTTGAATCCATTCAATTTGCATTGGTATTTTCTTCATTACCTGTTTTGTGACGAGACATCTACAAAAATGTGTCTTGGGCAATTTATTTGTGAAAATTTATGTATAATAAAAAATGGACTGCACTTAAAATCGGGTCAAGTTCTAATTGTTCAGTTTGATTCTGTAGTAATAAGATCGGCTAAGCCCCGTTTGGCTACCCCAGGAGCAACTGTTCATGGTCATTATGGGAAACTCATTTATGAAGGGGATACTTTAGTTACATTTATATATGAAAAATCGCGGTCTGGGGATATAACGCAAGGTCTGCCAAAAGTGGAACAAGTCTTAGAAGTTCGTTCGATTGATTCAATATCAATGAATCTAGAAAATAGGATTAATGTTTGGAACGAGCGTATAAAAAAAAGTCTTGGAATTCCGTGGGGATTCTTAGTTGGAGCTGAGCTAACTATAGCGCAAAGTCGTATCTCTTTGGTTAATAAGATCCAAAAGGTTTATCGATCCCAAGGAGTGCAGATCCATAATAGGCATATCGAAATTATTGTACGGCAAATAACATCCAAAGCCTTAGTTTCAGAGGATGGAATGTCTAATGTTTTTTTGCCTGGAGAACTTATTGGATTGTTTCGAGCAGAACGGGTGGGGCGCGCTTTGGAAGAAGCGATCTGTTACCGAACTTTCTTATTGGGAATAACGAGAGCATCTCTGAATACTCAAAGCTTTATATCCGAAGCAAGTTTTCAAGAAACTGCTCGAGTTTTAGCAAAAGCTGCTCTTCGAGGCCGTATTGATTGGTTGAAAGGACTAAAAGAAAACGTTGTTCTGGGGGGGATGATACCCGTCGGTACTGGATTCAAGGGATTCGTCCACCGTTCAAACCAACATAAGAGCATTAGCATTCCCTTGAAAATAAAAAACAAGAATCTATTCGAAGGAGATATTTTGTTTTACCACAGAGAATTTTTGGATTCTTGTTTTTCAAAGAATTTAGGTCATAGATCAAAACAACAATGATTTTTGGGATTTAACATAAGAGATTTTTTATTTATCTTTGTTATTTAATTAATTGAATAAACTAATGTAATAAAAAAAATATATAACGAATAGAAAAGAATTTATGGTTTGATTTGGCCATCAATTGTCAATCCACGTTAAAAAAGAAGGTTCCGTTGGAACAATTATTTATTTAAGGATACCTCATCTCTTTATAAAAAAAAAGAGTTCGAAGTGTGTGTGGAGAAATGACAAGAAGATATTGGAACATAAATTTGGAAGAGATGATGGAGGCGGGAGTTCATTTTGGTCACGGTACTCGAAAATGGAATCCTCGAATGTCACCTTATATCTCTGCAAAATGCAAGGGTATTCATATTATAAATCTTACCAGAACTGCTCGTTTTTTATCAGAGGCTTGTGATTTAGTTTTTGAGGCAGCAAGTCGAGGAAAAGGATTTTTAATTGTTGGGACAAAAAATAAAGCAGCTGACTCAGTAGCATGGGCTGCAATAAGAGCTCGATGTCATTATGTTAATAAAAAGTGGCTTGGCGGTATGTTAACGAATTGGTCCACTACAGAAACAAGACTTCATAAATTTAGGGACTTAAGAATGGAACAAAAGGCGGGGAGACTCGCCCGTCTCCCGAAGAGAGATGCCGCGGTGTTGAAGAGACAATTATCTCACTTGCAAACATATCTGGGCGGGATTAAATATATGACAGAGTTACCTGATATTGTAATCATCGTTGATCAACAAGAAGAATATACGGCCCTTCGAGAATGTATTACTTTGGGAATTCCAGCAATTTGTTTAATCGATACAAATTGTGACCCGGACCTCGCCGATATTTCGATTCCGGTAAACGATGATGCTATATCCTCAATCCGATTAATTCTTACCAAGTTAGTATTTGCTATTTGTGAAGGTCGTTCTAGCTATGTAAGAAATCCCTGATTTTTTTATGAAATCCACAAAAAAATTCCCCTAATTTAAACTAGAATTGGTTACTATTAACCTGAATATCAAATTCAAAAACAATTAAAACAATTAAAGGACTGGGGATATTATGTTATTAATAGGTATCCTAAACAAAAAAAATTAAATAAAACTGAAAGTAGACAAGTCGAGAAAGAGATGGTTGAATCAAAATAATTTTTTTTAGTTACATTTATGTCAGAGGACAATATGAATATTCTATCATATTCAACCAACACACTAAAGGGGTTCTATAATATGTCTGGTGTGGAAGTAGGTCAACATTTTTTTTGGCAAATAGGAGGTTTCCAAATCCATGGCCAGGTACTTATAACTTCTTGGGTTGTAATTGCGATCTTACTAGGGTCAGCTGCTATAGCTGTTCGGAATCCACAAACCATTCCGACAGGTGGTCAGAATTTCTTTGAATATGTCCTCGAATTCATTCGAGACGTGAGCAAAACTCAAATTGGAGAAGAATATCGCCCTTGGGTTCCTTTTATTGGAACTATGTTTCTATTTATTTTTGTTTCTAATTGGTCAGGGGCCCTTTTGCCTTGGAAAATCATACAGTTACCTCACGGGGAGTTAGCCGCACCCACGAACGATATAAATACTACTGTTGCTTTAGCTTTACTCACGTCAGTAGCCTATTTCTATGCGGGTCTTACAAAAAAAGGCTTAGGTTATTTTGGTAAATACATTCAACCAACTCCAATTCTTTTACCCATTAACATTTTAGAAGATTTCACAAAACCTCTATCACTTAGTTTTCGACTTTTTGGAAATATATTAGCGGATGAATTAGTAGTTGTTGTTCTTGTTTCTTTAGTCCCTTTAGTGGTTCCTATACCTGTCATGTTCCTCGGATTATTTACAAGTGGGATTCAGGCTCTTATTTTTGCAACTTTAGCCGCAGCTTATATAGGCGAATCCATGGAGGGTCATCATTGATTAGTCTTAGGAAGAGTCGATTTTTAAGTTTAGATCCAATCGTGTGTCGCTCAAGAAACTCTATTACCATTAGATTCTATCTTGATAGACTCTAATGGTAATAGAAAAAATATATTATGACGAGATGTGTAAAAAAAAGGAGTTGGTTTAGTAGAGAGTGGTTGCGCCAGATACGTGGAATCTAATGATTATAGGTTAATTTTTTTAGATTAGATGTTTCGAAGAATGATTCTAAAATTCGATTGAATTTAAAATACATAAGATACATATAGGCGGTTTACGTTATGTAAGAAACACATGTATATTTGATATTAGATATTGACAAGTTATATATCAACGAATATTTTATTTGCACTACTTGAATTTTGATAGAGCTACCAACCAAGGTCTTTCGGTTTGTTTCATTTATAACCGTGAAAAAAAAAATAAATAAACAGATAAACTAAAGAAAAAGATCGAAGAAGGCTTAAAAAAAAGGAAATGCAGTAAGTTGAATTGATTCAAAAAAACTTTTCAATTAGTAATTTAAAAAGATGAAGCCTTTACTAATGATTCAAAAAAATTAAATGAATTAATTTAATAATTATAATATATATATTATAATTAAAATTCGGCATTTTTTTTTCTACTCTATGAATATTACAATTTTTTAAGTCCTAATTCTTTGGTTGATTGTATCATTAACCATTTATTTTTTTGTGTGAGGAACTTATCTATCATGAATCCACTGATTTCTGCCGCTTCCGTTATTGCTGCTGGATTGGCTGTAGGGCTTGCTTCTATTGGACCTGGAATTGGTCAAGGTACTGCTGCAGGCCAAGCTGTAGAAGGTATTGCGAGACAGCCCGAGGCCGAGGGAAAAATACGAGGTACTTTATTACTTAGTTTAGCTTTTATGGAAGCTTTAACAATTTATGGATTGGTTGTAGCATTAGCCCTTTTATTTGCAAATCCTTTTGTTTAATCTGAGAAAAGGAAAAAAACATGAGAAATATGTATTTCCTTTATGGTCGTGGACATGCAGGTTGTTTTTTCACATTATATTTAAGTTAATATTTCGTCTTGACAGAATTACTTAATGTATTCAAAAAAAAATCCAAGGGAAGGGCTGATTTGAAGATGAAGAATTAGTGTTACCCCACTCGTTTTCTTCCTTCCTTCCCCTTACTTAGTCCAAAGCAAAACAGAAGTGCTCCAATAAAGGAACTATTTCGCAATTCACAGGAAACCTAGTACCTAATTGTAACTAATTCTATTTTATTTCAATTAATTACAATAAATATAAAAATAAAGTATTATTGTTATTGGGAATTTCAATTGAAAAACGAAAATTCATGAAATTCATTTTGAACCTATTTTCTATTTAGAAGTAGTAAATAAGTGAAGCAATACAATGATTTTTTTAGTTTATCTATAAAAGGAGATCGTATGAAAAATGTAACCGATTCTTTCGTTTTCTTGGGTCACTGGCCATCTGCCGAGAGTTTCGGGGTTAATACCAATATTTTAGCAACAAATCTAATAAATCTCAGTGTAGTTATTGGTGTATTGATCTTTTTTGGAAAGGGAGTGCGTGCGGGTTGTTTATTTCAAGAATAGGTTGGATTTAACCAGCTGTACCTCTTTTTTATTTATAACTAGGGACGAAAGGTGCATGATTTCGCGAATTACTTCTGAAAAAAAATTATATGTAAGAACAATAGCATTTCGCGAGTTGTTGGTAAATAAACTTTGATTCTCTATAAACCAAAAATGTGGGCCCATTAACATGGTTAAAACTAAACCGTTTGAAGTCCGGGCACAGCAACGTATTCTTTCTA